TTCGGGGGATCCCATTGAATTTCATTCAGAAGAGGAACCTTATAAAGATCGTATTTATTCTTATCAAAGAAAGACAGGATTAACTGATGCTGTTCAAACAGGCACAGGTCAACTAAATGGTATTCCCGTAGCAATTGGGGTTATGGATTTTCAGTTTATGGGGGGTAGTATGGGATCCGTAGTAGGTGAGAAAATCACCCGTTTGATCGAATATGCTGCCAATCAATTTTTACCTCTTATTCTAGTATGTGCTTCTGGAGGAGCACGTATGCAAGAAGGAAGTTTGAGCTTGATGCAAATGGCTAAAATATCTTCTGCTTTATATGATTATCAAGCAAATAAAAAGTTATTCTATGTCTCGATCCTTACATCTCCTACTACAGGTGGGGTGACGGCTAGTTTTGGTATGTTGGGGGATATCATTATTGCGGAACCCAATGCTTACATTGCATTTGCGGGTAAAAGAGTAATTGAGCAAACATTGAATAAAACAGTACCTGAAGGTTCACAAGCGGCTGAATATTTATTCCATAAGGGCTTATTTGATTCAATCGTACCGCGTAATCCTTTAAAGGGCGTTCTTAGTGAGTTATTTCAGCTCCATGCTTTCTTTCCTTTGACTCCAAATTAAATCAAGTAGAGCTTTAAATTATTCAATTTTTTTATTTTCTTTATTTTTATTAATTAATAAATAAATAATAATTATTAATTCTAATTAATTATTTATTATTATATTATTATTTATTTCTATTATACTATATTCTAATTAGAATATAAATATTCTAATTAGAATATAAATAGAATAGAATCAAAATATAATAAAAATTAGAATCTACTTAGAATATAATTATACTATTCTAAAATGGATTCTAAAATGAAAATATTAATTTATATTAATACTATTTTAATTAATATTATTTATATTAATAAATTAAATAAATTAATTTGTATTAATTTGAATTAGAATATTAATTTGAATTAATATTCTTTTGATTCCATTTTTTTTTTCTACTTAATTAGATTCTTATTTATTATATATACTCATACTCATTTAGATATACTTAGTATAATTCTATATAGAATTCTATTCTATATAGATTTCTATATGAAAATCTACTTGGTATAAGTATATATGAATTCTAGTGATTATAAAATCTCTTTATAACAATATCAAAATAGAAAAATAACAGGTAAAAATCTTAATAGAACAATAACAAAAAAACTAAAAAAATAACAGGTACAAATATTAAATCGAGGTACCCATTCTATGACAACTCTCAGCAACTTACCCTCTATTTTTGTGCCTTTAGTGGGCCTAGTATTTCCGGCAATTGCAATGGCTTCTTTATTTCTCCATGTTCAAAAAAACAAGATTTTTTAGATACGGGCAGCAGTAGGGACAAATCTCATCTATTTTTTTTAGATCTAGAAGCAATTCGATGAATTACTCCGAAAGGTTTACATAAAAATAGTGCTAGTTGATGAGAGTTACTTCGCAAACAAGGAAAAGTAAAATCAAATTCATTTGGTTGGGTTATTTTCCCAATTCCAAAAAAAAAATACAACTGGATCTAATATGGGTTGGCGATCAGAACGTATATGGATAGAACTTATAACGGGGTCTCGAAAAACAAGTAATTTCTGCTGGGCCGTTATCCTTTTTTTAGGTTCATTAGGGTTCTTATTGGTTGGAACTTCGAGTTATCTTGGTAGAAATTTGCTATCTTTATTTCCGTCTCAGCAAATTCTTTTTTTTCCGCAAGGGATCGTGATGTCTTTCTATGGAATCGCTGGTCTCTTTATTAGCTCTTATTTGTGGTGTACAATTTCGTGGAATGTAGGTAGTGGTTATGATCGATTCGATAGAAAAGAGGGAATAGTGTGTATTTTTCGTTGGGGATTTCCTGGAAAAAATCGTCGTATCTTTCTCCGATTCCTTATGAAAGACATTCAGTCCATCAGAATAGAAGTTAAAGAGGGTATTTATACTCGTCGTGTCCTTTATATGGAAATCAGAGGACAGGGGGTCATTCCCTTGACTCGTACTGATGAGAATTTGACTCCACGAGAAATTGAACAAAAAGCGGCGGAATTGGCCTATTTCTTGCGTGTACCAATTGAAGTATTTTGAAAAAAAAAAAATGAACTGAAAAATGAATGCTTTCTTAAAAAAAAAAAAAAAACGGAAAAAATTCTTGAATTTTTTTTTGGAAATATTTGATATTTTTAATTTTGTTTGATAGAAAGAAAGGGTGTTTTTTCGTTTCGAAATCCAACTAATATTCATTACTTGAAGTCCTCTTTCATGCATTCATCGAAAGGGGCAATTGCTTCGAATTTTAGCAATTGATATCTTTGGAAACAATATTTTTTTCTTCATTCGAATTGGAAGCAGACTCTTTCTTTTTCTTATTCTATTTGTGTATTCTTTCTAAATTCAAGAACTAACTCCCGAATTGCAAATAAAAAAAAAACGTGAGAATAGATTTATAGGCTCTATGACTTGTAATAGAACTTATGCTTGATAGAAATATTCTTATCATATAGAGTTGACGAATGAGGTGAAGCTGACTTCATTAAAGACGAAAAATGGCAAAAAAGAAAGCATTCATTCCCCTTCTATATCTTACATCTATAGTCTTTTTGCCCTGGTGGATCTCTTTCTCATTTAAGAAAAATATGGAATCTTGGGTTACTAATTGGTCAAATACTAGGCAATCCGAAATTTTCTTGAATGATATTCAAGAAAAGAGTATTCTAAAAAAATTCATAGAATTAGAGGAACTGTTACTCTTGGATGAAATGATAAAGGAATACCCGGAAACACGTCTACAAAACCTTCGTATCGGAATCTACAAAGAAACGATCCAATTGATCAAGACGTACAACGAAGATCGTATGAATACGATTTTGCACTTCTCGACAAATATAATCTGTTTCGTTATTTTAAGTGGTTATTCTATTCTAGGTAATCAAGAACTTATTATTCTTAACTCTTGGGTTCAAGAATTCCTATATAACTTAAGCGACACAATAAAAGCTTTTTCTATTCTTTTATTAACTGATTTATGTATAGGATTCCATTCGACCCATGGTTGGGAACTAATGATTGGTTCTGTCTATAAAGATTTTGGATTTGCTCATAATGATCAAATTATATCCGGTCTTGTTTCCACTTTTCCAGTCATTCTAGATACAATTTTGAAATATTGGATTTTCCGTTATTTAAATCGTGTATCTCCGTCACTTGTAGTGATTTATCATTCAATGAATGACTGAAAAAAGGATCCACTGATCCAATTATAAAGTTTGTTATTTTGTACAAAAGCTAACCATTCAAAAATTGACTTATTCTTTTCTTTTTCTTTCTACTCATCCAGGGGATTCCTCCTATATTCCAGTAAAATTCTTTCAGTACATAGCAGAATCATGGATAGGGAACTGTACCAGTGACCAACCTAATTTTATTGTAGAACTTTTCAGGATCAATGATTGGACCATGCAAACTAGAAATTACTGTTCTTGGATAAAGGAAGAGATTACTCGATCAATTTCCGTATCGCTCATGATATATATAATAACTCGAGCACCTATTTCAAATGCATATCCCATTTTTGCGCAGCAGGGTTATGAAAATCCGCGAGAAGCAACTGGCCGTATTGTATGTGCCAATTGCCATTTAGCTAATAAGCCCGTGGATATCGAAGTTCCACAAGCGGTACTTCCTGATACTGTATTTGAAGCAGTTGTTCGAATTCCTTATGATATGCAAGTGAAACAAGTTCTTGCTAATGGTAAAAAGGGGGCTTTGAATGTCGGGGCTGTTCTTATTTTACCGGAGGGGTTTGAATTGGCTCCCCCTGATCGTATTTCGCCTGAGATAAAAGAAAAGATAGGTAATCTGTCTTTTCAAAGCTATCGTCCCACTAAAAAAAGTATTCTTGTGGTAGGCCCTGTTCCTGGTCAGAAATATAATGAAATCACCTTTCCTATTCTTTCCCCCGATCCCGCTACTAAGAAGGATGTTCACTTCTTAAAATATCCAATATACGTAGGCGGGAACAGGGGAAGGGGGCAGATTTATCCCGACGGGAGCAAGAGTAATAATAATGTTTATAATGCTACAGCAGCAGGTATAGTAAACAAAATCATACGAAAAGAAAAGGGGGGATATGAAATAACTATAGTAGATGCATCGGATGGCCGCGAAGTGATTGATATTATACCTCCAGGACCAGAACTTCTTGTTTCAGAGGGTGAATCTATCAAACTTGATCAACCATTAACGAGTAATCCCAATGTGGGTGGATTTGGTCAGGGGGATGCGGAAATAGTACTTCAAGATCCGTTACGTGTCCAAGGTCTCTTGTTCTTCGTGGCATCTGTTATTTTGGCACAAATCTTTTTGGTTCTTAAAAAGAAACAGTTTGAGAAGGTTCAATTATCTGAAATGAATTTCTAGGTCCGCGGATTTATCAACATATTAAGTTCGTAAAAATAACGAAATCTTTTTGTTGATAATTATGTAATTCTGTATAATCAAAAGATTATGAAAAGCCCCTTGCTTGTTTCTATTCTTTTTCTACCATATTTAGAGAATTCACCGCAGTACTAGTCAGTCATAGTATGTATATTGTGAAGAAGACTATTTACCTATTTTTTGTTTCTTTTTTTTTTCACCCCCAAGAAATTGGAGCACTATAATTATGTCACCGTTTTCGGACTTCAATGTCATAGAATATAAATATATTCAATTAATAGTTTTAATAGTTTTTGTTTTTCTATTTGACTATAAGAAAATTCAACTCGATACTTAAGATAAATAGGCGGAGAATATTAAGCACAGTATAAATAGAAATTGGAAAAACGGGATTCTAGGAGGGATTATTTGTCTTCCTAGAACCGTTCCTTCTTGTTTGTGTCGAAATATTCTCCCAAATATTAATATAATAATGCCTATTGATCTCTTTCGTCAAAGAATCCTATTCCTTATTCTTAGT